TCCCCCATCGGTTCTATGCCCGATTCATAACTAGAGAGCTTCTCTGGTCCTTCACTAATCGGGGCCAAAACTCCGGAAATTAGAAATGCCAAAATAGGAATAACACTTGATATTATTAGAAATGCCCAGAAAATATCATATTCGTGAAGCAGAAACATAGAAGCACTCCTATTAATGTGGAATATACCGAATTAGTTGATTCAAATTGGAATTCTCAATTCATCCATAACTGCATTAGTCGAAACAACAATTTTGATCAAACCACATAGTTTCGTTTGTTTACTTGTTGTGGGTCATGTATCGTCTCAAGATTCATCCAACGGAATCCCACTTACACTTACTTCGATTCTATTTAGATATGGTGTAGACATATAATGCTATTATACAAATCAAACTCTCTTCTACCTTGCCTCGGGTTTTCTATCAAACAAAAAAAGGAATTAAGGAATTTTTTTTAAAGAATATTTTAAATAATATGAATTGAAATTGAAATAATATTCAAACAATATTATTCAAATAAGATTAAATGAAATATTAAACATAAAGAATTTCAATATTCTATTAATATAATAGAGACAAAGAGGAGGTCTGGCCCATTTTTTCTCTCTCTCTCTTTTTTTTTTTCTTAGTGATTTAGAATATAGTCAGTAGTCAGATGTAATAGAATTTCTAGGAATTTCCATCTCGGGATTTATGGTATATTCTACGTGGCTGTGTTGGTGTATTCTTTTCATTAAGATCCGGATAGAGGATTATTGTTTCTATTGATTTGATACGGATACGAAAACGGAATGCATCGACCGATTCGATTCTCTCTCCCTGTCCCAGATTTATACTTAATTGATTTGATTCAATCCATTGAATTGTGAGGAACCCTTACATATAAAAACTCATGGGTTCCTATACCCAAATTAGGAAACTTTGGACCTGTACTACCCCGGCCCCGGCTTTACCCCCGAGTTAGAAGTCTTGAAAGAATCATTTCAGACCCATTTCTAGGACTAAAGATCGTGATTTGGAATGACTCGAAATACTTATTTATTTAATGTAATAATAACACCTAGCAGGACCAACCAACGAGTTAGGTTTCGTGACAACAAAAAACGTTTCTTTTGAAGCAAACCTACAAAATGGGGCATAGTTTAATGGTAGAGTCGGCTGAATCGTAAATGATTTACAGAAGATACTTCGAATGGAATCATGCGTTGTCGAACGATTCGATAGACAAAATCTCCCCATCCCAAAACCAACTCATAGAACATAGAAATAGAAGAGGGTGCGTTGATACATTTAGGACCAATTCATTGTCTCTAAAACAATGAATTGGGATTGTTGTTCTGCCAAAAGGCGATACGTCGGGGGATTCCTAACTCATCCAAGTTCAAATGGGCCCTAATCTTTTTAGATAAAGTCTGCATTGGTAGAATTGGAATGATGAACAAATTGGATTGGGTAAATTGGAATAAAAAAAAAGAAGTTATAAGTTTAAGTATTGTACAGAAAAATGACTACTTGCTTTGCTAAGCCGGTTATACGAAGAAAAGCCTATTGTACAATGAAACTTACCAAAGAGCTTCGTTTTTGAAACTCTGGCTTTTCTACAAATCCAAGAACAAGAATAGGTTCTAGATAATGTGACTTACTATTAGATTGAATTTGGGTTTGATTTGGTTGGGTCAGGTTGGAGTTTTTCTTGAGCCAGGCTCATGTTATGATTTTGACTTCATAAATTGACTTGGGTATACCAAAGCAAAGGTGTATCACTAAATCTTGGATCATGGACAAATAAAAGAGGAAAAAGGCCGTATGTCATTCACAGACGAAGATTAATGAAGAAGAATGGGTTTGTTTATCCGAAATTTGAAAATACCGATCCGATTGGATCCATTGGAATAAATTATTGTTTTCAAGCCCCGAGGGATCTCCGTGATCCTGTGGGAATGATTCCATTTCTATGGAACAATCAACCGGCCGGTCACACGCACTAATTAGGAAATGAATACAAAAATGTATAGGGCTATACGGACTCGAACCGTAGACCTTCTCGGTAAAACAGATCAAACTTATTATTATCGAAATGATTCGAACTGTTTCAAAGACCCAACATGCGTTTTTTTTTTGCATTGGGCTCTTTCATTAACTGATAAAAAGATCGGCTAGTCTACCATATTTTTTCTTGACAGGAAGATAACGAGATGGCTCCATGCGCTCGGATTCATTATTTGAATTCTGATCCGGGAGCAATACCAAAGTGTTTCAAAGAAGGGTTACCCTGACGTAGGTCTGCCTCCGGCCTAGATCAACCTAAGTTAAATGGAGTCTCTATCAATCCGCCCCAAGAGTCAAATATGATACTTCATACACCTTAAAGTTCATAGGACGAAAAGAGGTTATTTTGAGGTCCTTATCCTCATTATGCCTAGCATTGAAGGGCCTGGGTATTCACCTTATCAATGATCAAACCAATGATGGGTTCTATTTGGTACCTGAATTGGCACCT